TTTAAAGTAAGCTAAACATTAAAGCTAGTGGGCTCATACCCCAAATATGAACATTTCCTTTAATAATAACAACATTTATTTTATTTTGAACTTTAATTACTTCAATTATTTTAGCTATTTCCACTTCATCCATATTTTCCCTATGGATTTGTTTAGAAGTAAACATAATAATATTTATTCCACTAATAAATTCTAAAAATAGACTTTCATCTAACAGAATGATATTATATTTCATCGTTCAATCACTAGCCTCTTCGATCTTTATCTTCTCCTTTTTTCTTTTAACCATTTTTCCTAACCTTAACCATTTCATAATTTTTTTCATAATAAGAAGAATTTTAATTAAATTAGGAGCAGCCCCATTTCACATCTGATTCCCCCAAATTTCCGAGGGCTTAAGCTTCCCCTCCTTTACTATTCTAATTTTAATTCAAAAAATCATCCCCCTATACATCCTAACATTTTTAAACAACATTTTTGTAATAACCACAATTATCTTATCTTCAATTATTGGGTCCTTAGGAGGATGAAACCAAAATTCTTTACGAAAAATTATTGCATTTTCCTCAATTTCTCATTTAGCCTGAATAATTTCAATTATAATTTCCAAAAGAAACTGATGATTAATTTATTTTTTCACCTACTCTTTTATTATTCTTTCTCTCCTTTTAATTCTTTACCTAAACAATTTATCATTTATCTCCCAAATTATTAAACTTACAAATCCTCTTCAAAAAACCATATTGATTATCTCCTTAATATCCTTAGGTGGAATACCACCTCTTTTAGGATTTTTTATAAAATGAATAAGAATCAAAATCATTTCTTCCTTTTTCCCTTTAATTCTAATTTTCCTTATTCCATCCTCACTATTCAATTTATTTTTTTACTCTCGCGTTCTTTATCCTTTATTTTTAAAAATTATAATCAAAAACCATAATCCCACAAAAAGTAAAATCCCTTTTACACTTATAATTTCTTCACAATGCTTAACGTTATTTTTTTTAATCCCTTTATCCTAAAGACTTTAAGTTAAAAAAAACTATGTGCCTTCAAAGTACAAATTAAACATTATTAAGTCTTAGATCCAAAATCATCTTTAAATTTGCAATTTAATTATTTTTAAATTAATATACAAGACCTCATTTTTAGTAAAAGAATTTCCTCATAAATAAATTTACAATTTATCACCTTAAATCAGTCATTTTACCGCGATGATTTTTTTCTACTAACCACAAAGACATTGGAACAATATACTTAATTTTTGGAGCCTGATCTATAATAATTGGCATATCATTAAGAATCCTAATCCGTTTCGAACTTGGTCAGCCAGGATCAATAATCAACGACGACCAAATTTATAATGTAATTGTAACAGCACATGCATTCATCATAATTTTCTTTATAGTTATACCAATCATAATTGGTGGCTTCGGAAACTGATTAGTACCTATTATATTAGGAACCCCAGACATAGCATTTCCCCGAATAAACAACATAAGCTTTTGACTCCTCCCACCCTCCATCACCCTTCTCTTATCCTCTTCAATAATCGAAAATGGAGCCGGCACAGGATGAACAGTATACCCTCCACTTGCCGCAAATATCTCCCATTCAGGGATATCAGTTGACCTTGCAATTTTCTCCCTTCATCTAGCAGGAATCTCATCAATCTTAGGAGCAATCAATTTCATCACCACAATTATAAATATACGTTCAAAAGGAATAATCTTAGAACGAGTACCCTTATTTCTATGATCTGTAATAATCACAGCAATTCTCTTACTTCTTTCACTTCCAGTATTAGCAGGAGCTATTACTATACTCTTAACAGACCGAAATTTTAACACCTCGTTCTTTGACCCCTCTGGGGGGGGAGACCCAATCCTTTACCAACACCTTTTCTGATTTTTTGGCCATCCCGAAGTTTATATTTTAATTCTTCCAGGATTTGGAATTATCTCCCACATTATTTGCTTCCAAACAGGAAAAAAAGAACCCTTTGGTACATTAGGTATAATCTACGCCATATTAGCAATTGGCCTTTTGGGTTTTATCGTATGAGCACATCATATATTCACAGTTGGTATAGACGTTGATACACGAGCCTACTTCACAGCAGCAACAATAATTATTGCTGTTCCAACAGGAATTAAAATTTTTAGCTGACTAGCTACACTCCATGGAGTTCATATACATTTTGATACTCCCCTCTTATGAGCTTTAGGTTTCGTATTCCTTTTTACAATTGGTGGACTTACAGGCATCATTCTATCTAACTCATCCCTTGATATTATTTTACATGATACATATTATGTAGTAGCTCACTTTCACTATGTCCTCTCTATAGGGGCAGTTTTCGCCATTCTAGCTGGCATTACACACTGATTCCCTCTATTTTTCGGCTTATCATTCAACTCACTTTTTTTAAAAATTCACTTCGTATCAATATTCATTGGTGTAAACCTCACTTTTTTCCCTCAACACTTCCTAGGTCTTAGAGGAATACCACGACGATACTCTGACTATCCAGATTTTTTCACAAAATGAAACGTTGTATCTTCCTTAGGCTCCATCATGTCATCAGTAAGAGTAATCTTATTTATTTTTATTTTATGAGACTCAATTTCCAATTCCCGAGTTATTATTTGCTCACAATTTTTAAATTCCTCTTTAGAGTGACAAATAAACTTTCCTCCCGCAGAGCACACCTTCAATCAAAATAACATTTTAATTAAATAATCCCTAATGGCAACATGATCAAGAATTCTATTTCCTAACGGAAACTCCCCCATCATAGAACAATTAATTTTTTTTCACGATCATTCAATAATAATCATCTCAATAATTACAATCATCACCATTTACATAATTTCCAATGTTATAATAAACTACTTCTCAAGACGATTTATAATAGAAGGCCAAGAAATTGAAACACTTTGAACCATCATCCCAGCAATTATTCTAATTTTTATTGCTCTCCCCTCCCTTCGATTACTATATTTAATAGAAGAAACTTTCCAACCATCTCTTACAGTAAAAATTATTGGCCACCAATGATACTGATCCTATGAATACCCAGACTTTAACCTAGAATTTGATTCATTCATAATCCCTACAAATGAATTGAGAAAACCTTCATTCCGTCTATTAGATGTAGACAACCGCGCAATTTTCCCTGTAAACATAAATTTCCGCCTCTTAGTCTCATCAGCTGACGTAATTCACTCATGAACCATTCCAGCCCTAGGAATTAAAATAGATGCAATCCCAGGACGATTAAACCAAATATTTTCAACCTCGAACCGCCCAGGAATCTTTTTTGGCCAATGCTCTGAAATCTGTGGTGCCAACCATAGATTTATACCTATTTCTATAGAAATTACATCAATAAAAAATTTTCTAAATTGAACAAAAAATCTTTTATTGAATGGCCGAAAGAAAGCAATGGTCTCTTAAACCAATTTATAGTACTCGAATACTTTCAATAAAAAACTAGTTAATTCTATAACCTAAGAATGTCATTCTTAAATAACCCCTTGGTGTTTTTTAATTCCACAACTCTTTCCTATAAACTGAACAATCCTTTATATTTTTTTTTACCTAACACTTATATTAACATTAATTTTTATTCACTCTACACAAACTCAAAAAAAAAAAAACCTATTTTTAAAAATCAAAACTCACTTAAAAACTGAAAATGATAAATAACTTATTTTCAATTTTCGACCCATCCACTTCTATAAACTTTCCAATAAATTGAATCTCTACCCTAATCATCATCATAATTATCCCATTCATATACTGAATCATCCCTAGACGATACCAATTTTTTTGATTCAAAATTTCCAATTTCCTAATAAATGAACTTTACAATAACTTTTCAAAAAAAAATTTAAAGTTTATAATCCTCTTCATCTCCATTTTTTGATTTATTTTAGTCAGAAATTTCATGGGATTATTCCCATACATTTTTACCCCCACAAGTCACATCAACTTAACCTCTATACTAGCATTCCCATTCTGATTAACCTTAATAATTTTTGGGTGAATCAACCTAACCAATCACATATTTTTACATCTTGTCCCTTTAGGAACACCTCTCCTCCTATCAACCTTCATAGTATGCATTGAAACCATTAGAAACATAATCCGTCCTATTACCCTAGCAATTCGTTTAAGAGCAAACATAATTTCAGGACACCTTTTAATTTGCCTCCTCAGAAACACTATTTTCAGATTAAACTCAGTTTTCCCTATAGTAGCCCCTTTCTTAATCATTCTTCTATCACTAGAAACAGCTGTTGCCCTTATTCAAAGATATGTCTTTACCACATTAATTATTTTATATCTAAACGAAATTAACTAATGTCCCTTCACCCTTTTCATTTAGTAAACAAAAGACCTTGACCATTAACTGGATCCTTAGCCGCATTTTCTTTCATAATTGGAATAATTAACATAATACACTTTTCAAAATTCAACATCATCTCTTTAGCTATTTTTATTTCCCTCCTTACTATATTTCAATGATGACGAGATATTTGTCGAGAAGCATCCTTTCAAGGAAACCACACATTAATAGTCACAAAAAACATAAAATGAGGCATAATCCTTTTCATTATTTCAGAAATCTTCTTTTTTTTATCATTTTTCTGAGCTTTCTTTCATAGAAGTTTATCCCCAAACATTGAAATTGGATCACAATGACCCCCCATTGGAATCCACCCATTCAATCCATTCAGAATTCCCCTCTTAAACACTTCAATTCTCTTATCCTCAGGAATTTCCATTACATGGTCCCATCATGCCCTTATAAACAAAAATTATTCCGAATCTTTAAAAGCCCTCTTATTAACAATCCTCCTCGGTCTTTTATTCACATTTTTACAAGGATGAGAATACAAACAGGCTTCATTTTCAATTTCAGACTCAATTTACGGATCAACCTTTTTCATAGCAACAGGTTTCCATGGACTTCACGTAATTATTGGTTCCTCATTTTTACTAGTAATTTCTATCCGCCTATTTTTAAATCACTTTTCGAAATCCCATCATTTTGGTTTCGAAGCCTCAGCTTGATATTGACACTTCGTAGATGTAGTTTGACTCTTTCTTTTTACATTCATTTATTGATGAGCATTTTACTTTATTAGTATAATAAGTACAATTAATTTCCAATTAAAAAGTTTTTTTAAATAAAGTAATTACTTTAGCATCCCTAGTAATCATTATTATTTCACTTACCCTTTATACAATCTCAATTTTCACAAAAAAAAAACTTTTACTAAAAAAAGAAAAATTCTCCCCATTCGAATGTGGATTTGACCCTTTTTCTTTAGCCCGACTACCCTTCTCTTTACGATTTTTTAAAATCACCATCATTTTCCTAATTTTCGACATTGAAATCATTATTCTTCTCCCACTCCCTATTTTAACAAACCTCCTTCACATTTTCAACCCCTTAGCCTTTTTTTCTATTATCCTCCTAATTTTCATTGGGCTCATTTTTGAATGAAAAAAAGGAATAATTGAATGATTAAAATAAAAAATAGAATAGTATTTAATACATATAAAACCTAATTTGCACTTAGAAATTGCTTATGCCTATTCTAAAAAGAAGCGACAATCGCAATCAGTTTCGACCTGATCCTAGGAAAAATCCCTTTTTAATAGAAGCCAAAAAGAGGCTATTCACTGTTAATGAATTTATTGATACATCATCCTATTAAGACCACCTTTAAGGCTGCTAACCTTTATACAATGCTCTCATTTGGTCTTTATTTTTATAGTGTATAAACACATAACATTTTCGTTGTTAAAAAGCCAAAAAGCTAAAAATATTCTTAAAAAATATGTCTTAACATTTTCAACGTTACATTTTAATCTAAACTACAAGAATAAATTCTTAAAACTATAAAAATCACTATAAACAACAAAAAAAAATAAATTCTTCTTATTTGAAACCACTGAATTAATTTTGTCATTTCAACATTAACCTTATACACCCCCTGAGGTCCGATTTCTTCCAACCACCCTAAATCCATTTTCGCTAAAACCAAACTCCTTTTTAAAACCCTATTCGGAAAATATCTTGTTATTAAAGCCAAAAATCACATAGAACCAAAAAAATCAAGCTTTCAATTTTTTGAAAACAACTTGCTTTCAAAAAATCCTAAAAAAAAAAGCCAAAAAGAAAACAATAAAATCAATAAATTTAACATCCTCACCTTTCATCTTATAAACAAAATAAAAGGTTCAGGAAAAATCAATCACATTATAAAAGAACCAAAATAAACAACAACCACCCCTATAATAAGAATAGGAACCCCTATTCGAAAAGAAAAAGGAAAAGACAACACAGAACCTCCCAACAATCCCCTTCAAATCGAATAATATATCAATCGTAATGAATACAAACAAGTAAAAATTGTAGCAATAATAATCAAACCCAATACTATTATTCTTTCTTCACAAACATAGACATATTCCAAAATTAAATCCTTCGAATAAAACCCTCTCAAAAAAGGAAAACCAAATAAAGACAAACTAGCTAACCCAAAAGCCCCTCTAATCATTGGGTTAGTTCGAAAGAAAGCCCCTATTATTCGTAAATCTTGACTTCCTAAACTATTATGAATCATAACCCCAGCACATAAAAATAACATAGCTTTAAAAATAGCATGTGTTAATAAATGAAAAAAAGATAAATCAATTACACCAATAGATAAAATTATCATCATTAAACCTAACTGACTTAAAGTAGATAGTGCAATAACACGTTTCAAATCTATTTCTAACATCGCCCCAATCCCTGATATAATCATAGTTAACATTGAAAAATACAACAAAAAACTCGAATAAATTTTAATTTGAAACAAAAAACTTAAGCGAATCAACAAATAAACCCCCGCAGTTACTAAAGTAGAAGAATGAACTAACGAAGATACCGGAGTCGGAGCCGCTATAGCGGCTGGAAGCCAAGCTGAAAAAGGAATCTGAGCTCTTTTAGTTATCCCGGCAACAATTAAAAAAAAACCAACAAAACAAATCATTTTATTATAAACAAAAAAATCTAACGAACCAAAATTAAATAACATAACTATTGACAATAAAATTATTACATCTCCAACCCGATTGGATAAAACCGTCATCATCCCAGCTCTATCTGATTTCTCATTTTGATAATAAATAACCAAACAATAAGAGACCAATCCCAACCCATCCCAACCCAACAAAATTATCAACAAATTAGGTCTAACAACCATTAAAACTATTGAACCTACAAACAATAAAACCCCATATAAAAAATACTCCTTACAATAATCACCCTCCATGTAACCATCTCTGTAAACTATTACTATTCTTGAAATAAATATAACTACAAATAAAAACAACAAACTTATTCAATCAAACAACATAAAAAATTTAACCTCTACCCCTCCCACTTCTCAAAAAATGTATTCCAACAAAACAACATTTATATAAAATAAACTCAACAAACCAAAAAAAAAAAAAAGAAAACTCAAAAGCAACAACAACAACCCTCAATATACAAAAATTATCAAGTAACTAACAATCATCTTTGAAACCACAATTCAAAATTTTCCTTAAACTAACTTGATTAAATCCAATCAATGAATAAATCTACCTTTAACACCCACAACACTAAAGGAAAAAAATGAACCAACATTAAAAAATACTCACGTATAGAAATTGAAAAAACCCCATACATCACCCATCCTTTCCCATGCTGAGAATAGCTAAATATATAAAGAGAGTAACACGCTCTAAAAAAAGTGACCAAAAATAAAGGAATAATTATAAAAAGAGAATATTTCATTATTCTTCTTAACAGAAGAATCTCCCCAACCAAATTCATGGTTGGGGGAGCAGCCATATTAGAAACTCTAAACAAAAATCACCACACAGATAAAAAAGGAAACAACAACCCCATCCCCTTCAATAAGACAAGACTCCGAGTAAAAAATCGTTCATACATAATATTTGCGAGACAAAACAAACCTGATGAACATAATCCATGTCCTAATATCAAAACTAAACTTCCATAACCCCCCCACGAATTCAATCTCATAAACCCCCCTAAAGCTAATCCCATATGACAAACAGAAGAGTATGCAATCAAAGACTTCAAATCAACTTGACCTAAACATAAAACCCCTACTAACATTGCCCCTATTAATGAAACTCTCATAATTCAATACGAATAATCTACCAAACCCTGACCTATAAAAATTTTAAAACGAAATAAACCATAAATTCCTAATTTCAATAACACTCCTGCTAGAATCATAGATCCTCTAATTGGTGCCTCAACATGAGCTTTTGGGAGCCATAAATGAAAAAAAAAAATTGGTACTTTCACAAAAAAAGCAACAGTAATTAAAAACATCATCAAAACACCTCTAGATAAGTTCAGTCAAAACACATAAACATAACTTAAAGAAACCCTATTTATCAACAAAAAAACAAATAAAGGTAAAGAACCAAACAAAGTGTAAAATAATATATAGATACCAGCCTGGAGCCGTTCAGGCTGGTATCCTCATCTAAAAATCATCAAAACAATAGGCAACAAAACCCCTTCAAAAAACAAAAAAAAACCAAGCAAATTCGAAAAAGAAAAACACACTAATAGAAAAAACACTATCATAATTAAATAAAACAAAAAAGCCTTCTCATTAATAACACGACTATTAAAGCTAGCCAACAATATTAAAACTCCCACTCATAATCTTAAAAAAATCAGCCAAACTCTTATCAAATCTAATATAAACATAGAACTTACATAATTAATTCACAATCCTTCCCAATCTACAATCACTACACCAAGAAAAACTACCACTAATAAATAAACCATAAACTCTAAAATAGATATATAAAAAAAAACCCCCATCATCACCAATACAAAAAATAATAATATTAACATTTTAATATAGAAAAAGCCCACAATTTATCATTCCCATAATGATAAACACCCATCACCAAAATACTCAAACCCAATCTTGCCTCACAAACAATAATAATTAAAAATAAAACTAAATCTAAATAAATTTCAGAAAATCTTACAATCAACACCAATAAGCAAAAAATACCTAAAAACATAAATTCAAAACAAAGAAGCAACATCAAAAAATGCTTATGATTCATCAACAAAGAAAGAAGACCAAAAAAAAAAACAACCATTCCCATTATTACCATTAGTATTTGTCATAATAATTTACAAAAAATATTGGTTTTGTAAACCAAAAACGGCCCCCCTTATGACATCAGAAAAGATTAACTCAACCTAAATCCCCAAAATTTAAATATTTCTTATACTATTTTCTGATATTAAATTCACAATTATCTTATCAATCCTTTTTTTTATTTCCAGCCACCCCTTATCAATAATTTTCATTTTAATCTCAATAACTATCTTAATTGCCTTTATTATAATCTTTACTATAAAAAACTTATGATTCCCTCTAATTTTAATTCTCCTAATTCTAGGGGGAATACTAGTTCTATTTATCTATGTATCAAGATTAACACCAAATCAAAAATTCCTATCCAAAAAATGAATACCTCTTCTACTATTACTCCCAATAACACTTCACATAAAAAACATACCCCATCTTTCATTTTTAGAAAAAAACATCCATCAATTCAACATAGATAAAAGCATTCTTCTAATCATTTTCATCACAATTTATCTCCTTATTACCCTTTTAGCCATTATAAAATTAATTAATTCCTCCTTAAGCCCTTTACGCCTTTCAAACTAATGATAATCCGAAAAAAAAAAACACTAATTAAAATTCTAAACTCCACCTTAATTGACCTTCCAACTCCTTCAAACCTTACATATTTATGAAACATAGGATCTTTACTTAGAATATGCTTAATCATTCAAATCCTAACTGGTCTATTTTTAGCCATACACTACACTAGAGATATTAATTCCGCCTTCGCAAGAGTCTCTCATATCACCCGAGATGTAAATAATGGCTGGTTAATCCGAGCTATACATGCAAATACAGCCTCCTTGTTTTTTATTCTCATTTACATTCACATCGGACGCGGAATTTATTTTTCCTCATTCCATTTAAAAGGACCATGAATCTCTGGAACTATTATCATCCTTATTTTAATAGCAACTGCCTTTTTAGGTTACGTATTACCATGAGGACAAATATCTTTTTGAGGCGCTACAGTCATCACAAATCTTCTCTCAGCAATTCCTTACTTTGGAATTAGAATTACCCAATGAATTTGAGGAGGCTTCTCAGTTGACAACCCAACCCTCACTCGCTTCTTCTCCCTCCATTTTATCCTCCCCTTTATTCTACTAGCACTAATCATTATTCACATTAGTCTTCTTCATGAAACTGGATCTTCCAATCCCCTTGGTACACCAATAAATATCGATAAAATTCCTTTCCATCCTTATTTTTCCCTAAAGGATCTTTTAGGCATAATTTTTACACTATTGATCCTTATATCCCTAATCTTAATTCAACCAAATTTTTTTTGCGATCCAGAAAATTTTTTACCAGCTAACCCTTTAATTACCCCTCCTCATATCCAGCCAGAATGATACTTTCTCTTCGCTTATGCAATTCTCCGATCCATCCCTAACAAACTAGGGGGGGTAATTGCTTTATTCCTATCAATCATTGTAATCCTAATCTTACCATTAATTACAGCCTCAAACTTTAAATCTCTATCTATGAACCCATTCAAAAAACTAGTTTTTTGAATATTTGTAAACATTTTCCTCCTACTAACATTCATTGGCTCTTGTCCAGTAGAAACACCTTTCATTTCATTAGGTCAAATTCTTACATCCTTATACTTCCTATTCTTCCTAATCACCCCCCTTATTTAATATAAATAAGATTACTTAACTATAAAAGTATATATTTTGAAAATATAAAAAAGATAAAATCTAGTAATCTTTCAAGAACTTTATCACACTTCTAAAAATGACACAAATAAAAAAAGAAAAAACCTGCCTTACTCTAAGTAAAATAACCAACAATAAAACTCTAAATGGCAAAATTCCTTTCCAAGCCATCATCATCAACTTATCATAACGATACCGAACTAAAGTCCCACGCACCAATAAATATATTCTTATTACAACTAACAAATTACAACAAAAAACTCCCACGCCACCAAAAAACAATAAACAAGTAATTATTCTTATAAAAATAATATTTCCATACTCAGACATAAACAAAATAGCAAATCCATAAGAACCATATTCAATGTTAAATCCAGACACTAACTCCGACTCTCCCTCTGATAAATCAAAAGGACTTCGATTTGTTTCAGCTAACAATGAAACAAACCATAAAACTAATAATCTAACAAATCCCCACACTATCCAATAATCTTCCTGAAACCCTACCACTTGCTCAACCCCGTAATTTCCTCTAAAAAAAACTCCCCCTATTAACAATATAGCCAATCTCACTTCATAGGAAATTACCTGGGCTAAACCACGGTAACACCCTAATAAAGCATACTTAGAATTAGAAGACCAACCACCCCCAAAAATCACATAAACTCCTAAACTAGAAACGCATAAAAAATAAAGAAAAGCATATTTTAACTCAAATTGATTATAACTCCAAAAAAAAATCAACCAAAAAGCCATCATCAAAATCACTGCCAAAAAAGGAATTATCAAATAAAACAACAAATTCATAACCCTTATAAAATTCACCTCCTTACAATACAATTTAACAACATCAGAAAAAGGTTGAAATAAACCAACATACCCAACTTTATTAGGCCCTTTACGAAAATGAACATAACCTAAAACCCTCCGTTCCATTAAAGTAAAAAAAGCTACTCTAATTAAAACTATAATAACTAATAAAAAATATCTTATTAAAATAACCACTATTAAAGGAAAAATTCATCTACAGAGCTTAAATCTATTGCATTCAATCTGCCACTTTAATAAAACACTACTAATTGGATTTATACCCTTTTTCAAATTCTAAATTTGATACAATAATTCTGTCAAATTAGTTAAATTTAAATTTTAAAAAGAATATGAGTTAAACCCTTTTGAAAATTCCTTTCGTACTAAAACAAAAACCTAACTATTTAGATAGAAACCAACCTGGCTCACGCCGGTCTGAACTCAGATCATGTAGGATATTAAAAGTTGAGCAAACTTCCTCTTAAAACTCCTTCATTATTAAAGGTATCCTAATCCAACATCGAGGTCGCAATCAATTTTGTCTATATGAACTATCAAAAATTATAACGCTGTTATCCCTAGAGTATTTTTCTCAAAAAATCATTAATAATGGATCTTTTTAAAATAAAAAAAGATAATCAATCTTTCAAAGTCACCCCAACTAAAAGAAATTCAAATTATAGAAAATTAATATAAATCTCTATCAAATTTACTTCCTTAAAAATTCATAGGGTCTTCTTGTCCCAAAAAATTATATAAGCTTTTTCACTTATAAATTAACTTCAAATATCTAAATTCAAAAAAAGAAACTCTCCGTTCCACCATTCTCTTAGCACCCATTTAAAGTCTTATTTCAATACCTTTGTATAGTCAAAATACCACAGCAATTTAAATATTCATTGAGCAGGTTATATATTTTATAACTGCAAAATACAATGTTTTTGATAAACAGCCGGAAACTTTATTGCCGAATTCTTAAATCTAAAAAAACTTTTTTAAAAAAAAATTTTAAAATAAAAAAAGAAAAATATATACTTTTACTAATTCCAGCATCATCACTTTTAATTAAAATTAATTAAATTAAACAAACACTTTAAATTTACCTCATAAAATTAATGTTTTACTACAAACCCCAGTAAATTTTAAACCTTCCATTAATTACACTATCTTTTATAAAAAAACCATTGGCTTATCCCAAAAGCTTTAAAAAATGAAGCATTTCAATTTCCAAAACTTCACTATTAACATATAGTTAAATTCTCATAACCAGATATCACTCAATCCGACTAAAATTTCATCTCTATTCTTAATTTCATTATTATTATGCAACATAATAAATATTTTATTAAAAATAGCTCCTTGAGTTTCGGGATTAAAAAAAACAATTTTTTAATTTCTAAACCCTTATACAAAAGGTATTAAATCAAAATACTTTAAGTAATTTTAACACTTACTTTCAAAATTCCTTTACAGTACTCTCAACTATAGTCTAAAACATCTCTCTAAAAATAAAAATTAAAATTCCTAAATTCAAAAAAAAAACAATTTTCTCAATCTCTAAGAGTGGTGTATTTTAAACACCCAATTTCATTGTAAATGAAATATCAATAAATGATTTCACCCTTAAGTACACTTTCCAGTACACTTACTCTGTTACGACTTATCTCTTTAATGAGAGCGACGGGCGATATGTACATATTTCAGAACTCCTTTCAAATAGACATTATAATTCCATTTTACTTTTAAATCTTAATTTTACTTTCACTACTATCCAATAACAATTCTTATAACTCACTTCAACCTTAAATATAAGTTGCATTTTGACCTAACATTTTTATAAAAAATCATTAAAATTATATAATCATCCAATATAATTTGCTGATAGCGATATACAAACTGTCTTAACCAATTTAAGTAAGATTTCGGTGTTTTATCAATTAAAGAGCAAGTTCCTCTAACGAGTTTAAAATACCGCCAAAATCTTTAGATTTCACAATCTATACATACTACCAATATCAAACCTTCATAATAATAGGGTATCTAATCCTAGTTTACAAACAAGGCTTTTAAAAACCAAAAATAAAATTAACCTTATAAATTTCACCTTCTCAAGCGTTTTAAAAAACTCTTCTTTTTTTTCTTTCTACGAAAAAACAATCTTAACCTGCCTGTATAACCGCGGCGGCTGGCACAGGCTTAGCCAGGTTATAATTAAGTCCTATTTTTAACATACAAAAATTCTAATTTTATCTTCTATTTAAAACCTATTTATTCTTTAACATAAAGAGACTTATATGCAATAGTTATATACTATATAAATATCTAAAAGATCCCTTTTCTTTTTTTTTTTTTTTAGTAAAAAAAGAAAAGGGTATATAATGTCATTTCATTCCCGTTGCTAATTTTTATTTATATGTATATGTATATGATATAATTTAATGTTACTGGAAAGTAACCATCAAAAGCGCTTTTATGTGATAGGATAACAGTTCTACTTCATATGTCTTTTATTCTTCTCGTTGAATTCTAAAAAATGGTACATTACAAAAGAACTTGCCTTCATGGCAAGAGCTGAAGATTAGTCCATTAAAAAGATGGCTGATGTCTGTTTGCTTCCAATTGACTTGATATATGTTATTATACTTATATTTTTACTCGTTACCCTTTACTTTCAAAATAAAATGCCTGAGAAATAGGGGTATCTTGATAGGATATTACATGTGAATTTTCACTTTTATTACACAATATAACTTTAACAACATGACTTGTTCCCTTTAAAATCAAAATTTAACGTGCCTTACACCAAAAGTTAATAT